GCCCAATAACCAATTTGGTCCCAAGGTAAGGAATAACCAGTTACACCAAAAGATGCCGTCAATACAGCAAGCACTACGCCTGTAACCCAAGTCAATTCTCGAGGTTTTTTAAAACCACCAGTGAGATACACACGAAATACGTGCAGGATCATCATTAAAACCATCATACTTGCCGACCATCGATGAACTGATCGGATTAACCAACCAAAGTTAGCTTCAGTCATTATGTATTGAACAGAAGCAAAAGCCTCAGTAACGGTTGGACGATAGTAAAAAGTCATAGCAAACCCCGTAGCTACTTGTACTAAAAAACAAGTAAGCGTAATTCCTCCTAAACAATAAAATATGTTAACATGAGGAGGAACATATTTACTAGTTATATCATCTGCAATCGCCTGAATCTCAAGACGTTCTTCAAACCAATCATAGACTTTATTGAGATAGGTAAACCAGAAAGACTCCCCCTCCAAGAACCGTATATGAGAATTTCATCTCGTACGGCTCAAACAGAACCACCAAAATACTAGTTCAAACAGATATGTGTAATAGAAACTTCTTAATCCTATGATTAAAGAGTTTTTGACCTGACCATACGAAAAAAGAAAAATTCGAAAACTCTTCTTTGTGGTTATAATATCAAAATATCAAGTCGGCTCGTTCCTTTTTTGGTGTTGATTGTTATGGGCCTCTTGAATCTTCTATTTACCCATTTTTATTTTCTTTGATTTTGTATGTAATGTAGCCTTATTGTTGTTTTCTTTATTATTGATAGAAATTTTCTTGTTACGATCCTACAAACCGATTGAAACCTCAGATTCGTACTAGAACCACGATGATTTATTTAATAAAACCTTCAAACTAAGCCCAAAGATTCTCTGAGTAAGAACCGTTGTATCATCACTTATTCAATCAATAAATAGAATCACTAAAAATCCAAAGAAAGGTTTATCCTTTGATCAAATATAGATAAAGAGTTTGAAAGAAGAAAAATGTTTCAATTTATACCTTCTAACTCTTTGAAATTTTTTGGAGTCCGATCACGAGATCTGAATATTCAGTATGAATCATAGTTCTAATACTTCGTAATCTATTTCATCCATTCCGTGCTACAGATACTATAATAAATACCTGACGAGGTATAAAAGCATCTCTATCAAGACGACAGATCCACTCTCTGTACTATCATATAGGATCAATTCTAACAAGTCGCACACTCATATTCCAGAAATACAGAAATAAATAAATTTCACGATCGAACTCTGAAAATAGACTAGAATAAAAAATCCGAGAGAAAAATGCTTCATTTTGTATTCAAAAGCTAGGCCTTATTGTTTCTTATAAATCTAATTCATTGAAATTCCATCTAGTAAAATGGAAGAATTATAAATCTCCAAAATAATAGATAGGAATACTGCAAATAGAGCCATTGCGATACCCATTAGAGGAGTGGTTCCCCATCCCGGAGCTACTTTACCATATTCGGAATTCAATGGTTTCAATAAATCCCCTACAACAGTTCGTCTTGGACCAGATCGAGAACCACCCTCCACGCTTTGTGTAGCCATAAATTGAATCCTATTTGTATTAATTGAGATCTGTTGACTTTGTATACCATTCCGTTGTAAATAAATGATCTTATCATAGATCCACTGTGGTCTTGAAATTATATAATAATGGAAACAGCAACCCTAGTCGCCATCTCTATATCTGGTTTACTTGTAAGTTTTACTGGGTATGCTTTATATACTGCTTTTGGGCAACCCTCTCAACAACTAAGAGATCCATTCGAGGAACACGGGGACTAAAAGAGCCTCCCAATATTGGGAGGCTCTTTACCTCTTTATTTCAATTAAGATATCAAAAAATCATTTTACCTTTTTAGTTTGAATTTTCGGCGGTTCTCGAAAAAAAATAGCGAAAAAAATTATTCCTAAAGTTGAGACTAAAAGGAATGTATAAACCAATGCTTCCATAAATTCAATTGTGGTTTACAATTATAGCTTTCATACCTGTTTATTTTGGAGCGTCTCCCGGATAAAAAAAGACCAAAATTCAAAGAAAAGGTGGTGATTCAAATTAAGATATCTACATACCCTATGGAAAATTACAAAACTAAAATAGAGGCGAAAACTAAGAGATCAAATATTATATCAGACTACTTGTCTTTTTGTAGTTGGATCTCCAAGTTTTTGGAATGCTCCAAATTCCACTTGAGCATCTAAATCTGGATCAATCCCAGCAAAAACATCCCTGAACAAAGTTCGAGCACCATGCCAAATGTGTCCGAAGAAAAAGAGCAGAGCGAACGAAGCATGTCCAAAAGTAAACCAACCCCTTGGACTACTACGAAAAACACCATCGGATTTCAAAGTAGCACGATCTAATTCAAAAATTTCGCCTAATTGAGCACGTCTAGCATATTTTTTGACAGTAGCAGGATCACTATAACTGACTCCATTTAGTTCACCACCATAGAACTCAACAGTTACACCTACTTGTTCGACACTATACTTCGACTCTGCCCTTCGAAAAGGAACATCGGCTCTAACAATCCCATCTCCGTCTACCAAAACAACTGGAAATGTTTCAAAAAAAGTAGGCATACGGCGTACAAAAAGTTCACGCCCTTCTTTATCTCTAAAGATAGGATGTCCTAACCATCCAACAGCTATTCCATCCCCGTTGTCCATCGAACCTGCTCTGAACAATCCACCTTTTGCAGGATTATTGCCAATGTAATCATAAAAAGTTAATTTTTCGGGAATTTTAGACCAAGCTTCGGATAAATTTTGCTTTTCGGCTAGCCCGGCACTAACTCTTCGATATATTTCTTGCTGGAAGTATCCTTGATCCCATTGATAACGAGTGGGACCAAATAATTCAATCGGGGTAGTTGCTGAACCATACCACATAGTTCCAGCAACAACAAACGCTGCAAAAAAGACAGCAGCGATACTACTGGAAAGGACAGTTTCAATATTTCCCATACGTAATCCTTTGTATAAACGTTGGGGCGGACGGACGCTAAGATGAAATAGGCCCGCCAATATGCCCAATGTACCCGCTGCAATATGATGAGAAGCTATTCCTCCCGGAACAAAGGGATCAAAACCTTCCACACCCCATGCTGGACTTACTGGTTGTACCTTTCCAGTTAATCCATAAGGATCGGAGACCCATATTCCAGGACCATACAATCCGGTTACATGAAAAGCGCCAAACCCAAAGCAAGCTACCCCTGAGAGAAATAAATGAATTCCAAAGATCTTGGGCAAATCCAAAGATGGTTTTCCTGTACGCTCATCAAAAAATATTTCTAGATCCCAATACACCCAATGCCAAATAGCTGCTAAGAAACACAAGCCAGAAAACACAATATGCGCCCCAGCCACACCTTCATAACTCCAAATACCCGGATTGCTTATAGTTACTCCTGTGATATTCCAACCACCCCACGAATTGGTTATTCCTAAACGAGTCATGAACGGTATAACGAACATACCTTGTCTCCACATCGGATCAAGAACGGGGTCAGAGGGATCAAAAACTGCTAATTCATATAGAGCCATCGAACCAGCCCAACCAGCAACCAACGCTGTATGCATTATATGGACAGACAGCAAACGACCGGGATCATTCAATACGACGGTATGAACACGATACCAAGGCAAACCCATGGAAATACCCCTTTATTCACGAAAAATAAACACTATGTAACTTTATTGCACTGGAAAAACTATGTTATGGATCTCCCTTTTTAAGTGGAGAAAGAATTACTATTTTTTTTTTTTTTAGTATTTTAGTAATAATATAACAATTCTGTTTGTAGGAACAAAAAAAAGAGAAGCAAATCTATTTTATACCCGATAAGTACCAATACGCAACGGGTAGCTGACTCCATTTTCTATGAACGAACACATAGAAATTTGTTCATCATTCAAAGGACTTATTCGTAATAATTTGACTCTATTCGATTTGTCTTCCTTAATATTTTATATATTTCTTTTTTCTATTTTTATCAAATTTTTCGAAATTCTAAATAGAAATTCTAATAGAAATCCACGTATAAAATATTACAAAATATTACGAAAATATTAGTAAATTATAAAGGTCAATATTCTTAAAACAAAAAATTCATTCTTACGTTTTCATCTCAAAGTGAAATAGAGTACTTAATCTTTTTTCTTTCATTTAATGCCTATTGGTGTCCCAAAAGTCCCTTTTCGACATCCTGGAGAAGACGATTCACTTTGGATTGACTTATAGTGCGACTTGTCAGATATATTGGGTCATACGGAATTCCCCCGTTCTCTCACCCGATTGAGATATCCCTCTGTTTCGCCCAAGAAAGATTGATTAAATCATCAAAAATTTGAAGCGTGAAGTGCAATCAAGTTCAATTAAATCTATGCTTTTGAGGTACTCAAATTAATATTATCAATTAGAATACTTTATGGTTGCCTTGTTTAGACCAACAAAATGAAATATCCAGACTCCGTTTAGCAAATCCAATTGGTAATATATCTATTATCATTACTACTTGTATCATATTCTATATTCGAAATTTTTTATAAATTTTGATTCGAACTGAAAATCATATTCAATCGAATAAAATAATATAATAAATACGTCAAATATTTGACAGAAACGTTAAATGAATTAAAAAAAACGAAGTTGTAACAAAAAGACGCGGTATTAGAGCATTTGCCCTATATGTGCAAATAAAAATCGGGCAGATCTTTACTCGGAGTAGAGCACAAACCTAAAAGAATTGAAGAAGCCCACTCAGGAACAAGAGAATGCCATCGTGATTTGAATTCAATCACGATGAACGAATACATCAATAAGAAGTTAATTTGATAAGTTTAATTAATTTTTTTGTAAGTAAACGCGTCAAAACTCATCTTTCTTAAAAAATAGAAGAAAAGACCCCGCATTCAAAATAAAGATTCAAAATAAAGGTTAACAAAGTACTCACTATCAAAAAAAAGCAGGGCTAGAATCTAAACATTGATTCTTTTTTTTATTTTCGTTATTTTTGGTGAACCGTATGCATCAAAAGGTGCATGTACGGTTTCTAGAGGATAGAATTTTATCCTAATCAACCGACTTTATCGAGAAAGGTTACTTTTTTTAGGTCAAGGTGTTGATAGTGAGATCTCGAATCAACTTATTGGTCTTATGGTATATCTGAGTATAGAGAGCGAGACCAAAGATTTGTATTTGTTTATAAACTCTCCTGGCGGATGGGTAATACCCGGAGTAGCTATTTATGATACTATGCAATTTGTGCGACCAGATGTACAAACAATATGCATGGGATTAGCTGCTTCAATGGGATCTTTTATTCTGGTCGGAGGAAAAATTACCAAACGTTTAGCATTCCCTCATGCTTGGCGCCAATGGGTTTTTATTTGAAAGAAAAAAAACTATGCCTTCGCCATATGAAATATAAATATTAAGTAATAATAGCATGGCATTTCGAATTCGATATAGATATAAGAAATTTTTTTTAAACATTAGATTATGTATCGAAAGAGTCGTATGGGATATTAAGGGCCTTTCTGATTTTATTCTATCAGGAACCTCTTTCAGCGTCACAAACATTTTTGTTTTCGCACCGGAGGGCTCTTAACACTATTTATGTTATGAAAGAGTACAAAAAAAAGGTTCTATTATTATTTAATAGAATATTATTATTTTTTTTTTTCAACTAAAAAAAAAAAAAGAAACTTTGGGATTGCTAAATCACTGATAAAATAAAGCAACGGGACCACCATAGTATTTTTGCTTTTTACCTCTTCCCAAGGAAAGGGTGGTTATTGGAGCATTTACTGATTTAAGCCTAGATTTTTTTCGATGAAAGGTAAAATAAAAGTGAATTCGAGTGTGAAGCCGTATGCAATGTACAAACAATAACAATGCCTGTACGGTTGTTCAATTCTATCGTCTTTTCTTATTCTTTTTTATCTCTTCCCGGACCCTTCTTATTTATTATATTTCTATTATTTATTATAATATTTATATTATGAGAGCTAGACTAAACCTTTTTTTCTTATATGATCAGGGTAATGATTCATCAACCTATTGCTGGTTTTTATCAGGCACAAATAGCAGAATTTGTCCTGGAAGCAGAAGAACTGCTGAAACTGCGTGAAATCATCACAAGGATTTATGCACAAAGAACGGGAAAACCCTTATGGGTTGTATCCGAAGACATGGAAAGAGATGTTTTTATGTCAGCAACAGAAGCCCAAGCTCATGGAATTGTTGATCTTATAGCAGTTGCATAAGAAATAGAAGAAATTTCATGCAAATCGCGATTTGATATTTTTTTTTACCGAAATTTCGATTTAATATTCTATTAATTTAATATTCTATTATTTAATATAGAAAAAATTCAGAATCATACGGTTACGATCGATCTAAACCAGCCCATTATGCATACGATTCAAAATGCCAACTATTAAACAACTTATTAGAAACACACGACAGCCAATTAGAAACGTTACCAAATCCCCCGCTCTTGGGGGATGTCCTCAGCGCCGAGGAACATGTACTAGGGTGTATGTGCGACTTGTTTAGATCATGAGCTTGGACAAAAGAGACAAAAGAAAGAAAAAATTTTTCCACTATCTGTGTCAGTACGGATGAATAGGATAGAATAGAAGAATGCCTTTCATTATCTAAAAAAAAAAGATCTATCACATTCGTCTATTGTGTATCAAATTTATGGTTTCATTGGTGCAAATTCAATCACCTCAATTTTCAATTTAAAACAAGAAAGAATTTCCCATTGGTAACAAATGATTATCCATTAAGCAGGGAAAATCTTATTAAAAGTTAACAGGCTGAAAATTTATGCCCCTACTCTTGCAAGAACGGACTAAGAGGGTCAACGAATTAGCTAATCCTCATAATTAAATACCGTTACTATAATAGATAGATTTCCTTGTGAAAGACCTATTACTGGAGAATTCATAGGTAGAGCAAAAGAATGTGAACTGTACACGTTAACAATAGCATTGATTCAATGATTAAATGCAGGAGGGGCTCCGGTGTATAGAGAAGACCTCACCGTTTAAGAAAAGTAACCATAGAAACTATGGAACCCACTATTTATCTATTTCTATTTACTGCTTATTTATTATATTTTTGTTTGTGTTTGAGACCTAATATCAATACAGTTTCTTATTCTTATTTCGAGACGAAATGTCTCCAAAAAAAAAAGAAAAAATCGTGGTTGGGAAGGTTATAGTAGCAAAAGCCGTTGGAATTATTATTTTATACATTGGAAAAATCCGTTTTGTTATTATAGAAAAGGGGAAAAAGAATAACTGAAAGAAAAGAAAGCAATTAGTTATTCATCAAAGTTTCGTGTACTCAATGACCAGAATTAGACGAGGATATATAGCCCGTAGACGTAGAACAAAAATTCGTTTATTCGTATCAAGCTTTCGCGGGGCTCATTCAAGACTTACTCGAAGTATTACTCAACAAAAAATAAGAGCTTTGGTTTCGGCCCATCGGGATAGAGATAGACAGAAAAGAACTTTTCGTCGTTTGTGGGTCACTCGGATAAATGCAATAATTCGCGAAAACAGGGTATCTTATAGTTATAGCAGATTAATAAATAATCTGTACAAGAGACAATTGCTTCTTAATCGTAAAATACTTGCACAAATAGCTATATTAAATAGGAATTGTCTTTATACGATTTCCAATGACATTAGAAAATAAGGAAATTGTAAGGAATCCATAGAATTTTTTACATGGAATTTCTTGAAAAGAAATTCCGGGAAGATAGAATAGAAACTCGTACGATAAAATATGATGATAATATGATCAAGTAAAGTAGTCAAACTAAACAAAACATTCAATAAAAAAAACGTTTCTTCTCCCCCAATTCGTTTTTTTTCTTACGACACGAAAATCAAATTTGGATTTTCATTTTTTTTTTTTTGAACAAAACATCAATCTATGGTTCAATTCGAATTGGAATTGTGATCCCATTTCAATTTGAGTAAGCCTATTTTGCTTGCTGGTTCTAAGATCAGTAGTTAGAGTGACCAACTCGCTTTTTTTCAAATTGTTTTTCATTATTAAGAAAAGGTAACAAAGATAAAATACGAGCTTGTTTTATAGCAATAGTAATTAATCGTTGTTGTTTTAAACTCAACCTATTCACCCGTCTAGATAATATTTTTCCTTGTTCACTAATAAATCGACTAATTAAACTCATGTTTCTATAATCAATTCGATCCCCCGATTGGATCGGGGGCAAACGCTTACGAAAAGATCGCTTGGACTTAGGGAAAAGTCGTTTGGATTTATCCATGGTTTGTTTATTCCTTATTTCAAAAATCCTATTTCGTTCAATTGGATCAAAAATGATTTCGAATTCAGAAATAGGATTTGTTTTTTTTTTTATTTAATTTATATTTTATATATATATATTTAATTATATATTGAATATTTATTATTTAATATTTTTTTTTTAATTATATTAAATTTTAATTAAATAATTAATATTTAATTATTTTCATTTTTATTATTTTATTTTTATTATTCTAATTATCTAATTATATATTTCTAATTATATATTTCTATTAATATAATAATATTCTATTTAATAGAATATTTTAATTAATAGAATATATTCCTATTCAATAGAATATATTTCTCTATTTATTTAAAATATTTATTTAAAATCTAGTTATTTCTATTTATCTATATATTCTATTAATCTATATATAGAAATAGATATAATTCGAATTTCGAATATATATTAGCGTAATATATTATAGGATAATATATTCTATGCATAATATATTTATTATATTATTATATTATAGGATAATATATTCTATGCATAATATATTTATTATATTATTATATTCTAGTAAGATAATATATATTCGATAAGATTCTATAGTATTCTTTCTATACTATATTATTCTATACTTAATATCTTCTTTAATATCATTGTCATCTTCCTTGAAAAGGTGACACGCAAGCGATAGATTCCATCTATTTCTTTATCTCCCCGTGAATTGTATGTTTGTAACAATAGGGACAGAATTTTCTCAATTCCAATCGACTGGGCGTATTGTGTCGATTCTTTTGCGTAATATATCTCGAAATGCCTGTTGATTTCTTATTAACACTCTTTCGAACACAACCGGTACATTCTAAAATAATCCTTACTCGAACATCTTTCCCCTTGGCCATAAACCTCCTTGGGATTTTGGGATTTTTTATTCATTCAACTCTTCTATTTTCCGATCTGAAGGAACGAAGAAAGGAAGGAAAAAGAAGTGAAGTTGCTAACTCGAAATCCAAATTATCAAAAATTTCATTGCAACTAATATAGTTCTAATTATATTAATAATAAGTAATACAAAGATTTGAAACTCTATCTCAATTAGAAGTTTCGATGAGAATCACAGTAATTCATTTAAGCGTCTTGTAGAATACTGTTACACTAACTACATTTCTAACTACCTTCTCTTAATTTTAATTTAATTGAAGTTACTTTCACTGGAAGCGCGGACCCCGAGTTCCGAGTTTTACTGAAGTTGAATCCACTTTTTTTTCTTTTCTAACTTATTCAAATTAAATAAAAAAAAGAGGAGGGGGGTAGTAATCACAGATATTTAATTGTATCTCTAATCTTCTTCACCCTCTCCCCCACGCGTTGATAACTAGAATGAAAAAAAAGGCAATGTCAATCCATCGGGGAAAAAACGATTGATCTCTATCAATAGGCCTGCTAAAGACGCAAACCATAGAGTACTTATTAACGGTGCCACGGATAGATATGTTTTTAGATCTCGCATTTTGAATCCTCCTTCTTTATTGTTTCTTTATTGTAATGTAATAACTACTCTTTATTTTATTCTAATACATAATTCTAATAGATACAGAATCCGATTCTATGTAATTCAAGGCAACTTGCATTTCTTTTGTACACGGAATCTCTAATTCAAATTAAAATAAA